ATAACTAGAAAGCTTCTCTGGTCCTTTGCTAATCGGGGCTAAAACTGCGGAAATTAAAAATGCCAAAATCGGAATAACGTTTGATATTATTAGAAATGCCCAGAAAATATCATATTTGTAAAGCAGAAACATAGACGAACTCCTTTGAATGTGAAAAATATACCGAATTTGTCGATTCGAATTGGAATTCATTGTCAAGTCATCGGTAACAGGTTAGTCAAAACCAAAATGCATTTTGGTCGAACCACACAGTTTCACTTGTTTGCTGTGATGTCTCGTTTCTCGATTGTACTCCTATTTTCATTACACTTCCTTCGATTTTATTTCAGTATAGTATAAATCTCTTATACAAACAAAACAAATAAAACTCTCTTGCTTTCACCTCGTTTCGGCCTTTTAGAAAAAAAAAAAAATTCCAAATAGAATTCTCATTTTGATTTCGAATTTTTTAATATTTGAATTCGAAATGCAATCGATTTTGATTCTATTTTCTATATATATTTTGTTTTCTGTTTATGAAAAGATCTTCGTTTTTCAAACGCGGACGTGTCGACAAATACAGTAATCCGTTCCTATATCCATGTGACTTACTATTCGATTTGAGTGGGGTTAGGTTGGAGTTTTCATTTTTAACCGGATTCATGTCATGATTTTGCCTCCTTTACTGTCCACAATCAAAGAGTTAGTGAGACTTCTTTTCCTTGGTATACCCACTCATTTTTGGTGAATTTTTGGAGGCAAAATCATATGGAATTCACATACGAAAAAAATGAATTACTAGGTTTCTTTATCCGAGATTCGAAAAAAAAAATAACGATTGAAACGGGCTTTTGTTTTCCGTTTTATGTTCTGCTCTGAACGAGTCCCCCATAAGCAAGCTTATGGGAATGATTTTATTTCGATGAACCAAGCAACCACGAGCGACCGGTTACAAACAACAAAAAATACAGTAATTGAGTAAATGAAAACTATAGAACTTTTTGTATTTCAATTTGGATTATTATATTATTATAGGGCTATACGGACTCGAACCGTAGACCTTCTCGGTAAAAGAGATCGAACTGATTCTTATCAAAATGATTCGAACTCTTTCAAAGACCCAACATGCATTTTTTTTTGCATTGGGCTCTTTCATTAACTGCTAGAAATATCAGTTAGTCTACCATATTTTTTTTTCTTGACAGAAAAATAAGGAAATGGCTCCACGTGCTCGGATTCATTATTTGGATTGTGATATAGGAGCACTACCAAAGTGTTTCAAAGAAAGGTTATCTTGACGTAGGTTTGCTTCTGGCCTAGATTAACCTAAGTTAAATGGAGTCTCTATCATCCTGATTAAAGAATCAAATATGAAACTTCATACGCCTTAAGGTTCATAGGACAAAAAGAGAATTTTTGAGGTCCTTATACTCATTATGCCTAGCATTGAATAGACTAGGTATTCACCTTATCAATATCTCAAATCAATGATGGATTCCATTTGGTTCCTAAATGGGAACCTGAATCGAACCGAACCATTTGTCAGGCTATTGTTCTCTTGTTTTGTTCCCTAAAAATCCTGGAGTCAGACATTGATTTCTCAAAAAGATCAATTCTTTGATTGCATGATGGACTCTTCTGAAAAACATTGGCGCACGTGTAAACGAGGTGCTCTACCTAACTGAGCTATAGCCCTTGTGCTTGTGATACATATTTTATCATATTATGGAGATAATTTCTTGTCAAGATGAATATCCCATGATCCAACATCGTATCTCTTTGATCTTTTTGATTGGTATTGCTTCGAAGTCTTATTGGATTTATAATCCATCAATGGGAGGGGTCTTTTTTTTTTCTCCTTATAATGATAAATGACCTACTTAACTCAGTGGTTAGAGTATTGCTTTCATACGGCAGGAGTCATTGGTTCAAATCCAATAGTAGGTAGAACTTATTAGATACCATGGTCAATGGTATCTAATAAGTTTTTCTACTTACTGATTTTGTATCTTTTCTATCCTATTCGATTTGATTTTCGAATTGAAACTAAAACTTTTTTCCTTACATCAGAATCCGATTCCCCTTGATTGTATTTGATTGGATTCAATCGGAAGAATCCATATGTGTATAAACACAAATTCTTTTGATTAGGATTATTCGATTCGGGCGCACCGACTAGTTACGAAATCACATTGAGAACCTCTACTCGTGTCCTAGCTCGTCTGAGAGCTAGATTTGCCTCAATTGTTTGTCTCTTACTTTCAGCTTTCCTCAAGCCGGCTTCCGCTATTTCAAGAGTTTGCTGAGCTTCTTGGGGATCAATGTCACTACTCTTCTCCGCATCATTTACTAAAACGGTGATCTCATTATTACCTATTCTAGCAAAACCGCCCATCAGAGCCATCGTTAACCATTGGTCATTAAAGCGTATTCTCAAAATACCTATATCTACAGCTGTGGCAATAGGCGCGTGATTTGGTAATACGCCAATTTGTCCACTATTAGTAGATAAAATGATTTC